CCGTAGAGAATTGACAATTTTCATGTCTTTCAATTCTCGTACTCGTAATTGGAAAGTTACGGAAGGAGATCCATCATTTTGCAATGAAAACAACATAAAAAACTCTGGACAATTTCGAAATCAGACCAAGCGTCTTAATACATATGCCAAAAAATTCATTATTGGACCACCATTGATTACAAGATTTAGCTTTTATGAATCGCTATTGGTTTGATACGAATAATGGCAGTCGTTTCAGTATGTTAAGGATACAGATGTATCCACAATTCATTTAGAGTTACTTAATAGCCTATTTCTTATACTATATCTCTATCCTCTGAAATTCTCGAGCCGAAAGATGGATGCATATGCTGTGTTTCATTTTGCTAAATGATATCAATTAAACGGTGTATCAATTCTATAAATTGCATATAGCAATAAATAAATCAGCAAAATTCTTTTATTTTAGATAGAAGAAATGTTTCTTCTATCTAAAATAAAAGAATGTACCCTTATATCCAAATCCAATTTGCATCGAGAAAATAAATCCAAATTCCAGATTCCAGCAGTAGATGAATAATTGCAAATTTTTGTGTGTACAAGATTTGAATAACTTCAAAATAACTGACATAATTTTTGATTTTTCCTGATCAGAAAAATACATGAAAAAGAAAGGAGGTAGAAAAATTTTTGGATTTATGGTTAAAGAAGAAAAACAAGAAAACAGGGGTTCTGTTGAATTTCAAGTATTCAGTTTCACCAATAAGATACGGAAACTTGCTTCACATTTGGAATTACACAAAAAAGATTTTTCATCGGAAAGAGGTCTACGAAGACTTTTGGGAAAACGTCAACGTTTGCTGGCTTATTTGGCAAAGAAAAATAAAGTACGTTATAAGAAATTAATCAGTCGGTTGGATATTCGGGAGAAGTAATTTAATCGTTGGATTTTTTTTATTTTATTAGTAGTCTTATAGTAGTCTTAGATTTTGCATTTTGATGAGCCTCGTTTTGAGGAATTCATGGAATAATGAATTAAGGAAAAAAGAATAAAAACAAGGATACATAAGATAAAAAAAAGAATAAATAAGATGATATTCGACCTCCCCCTACATATTTTATTTCTTCTCCTATACAAAAACCAACAAGACCCACTCCATTGATAATTCCATCAATGACGCCTTTATCGAAAAAAAGCGTTAGTTCGGCTAATCCTCTTATACCCAAGATAAAGACCTTAGTATAGAAAACATCTATATAACCACGATTATATGACCAACTGTATATCTTTTTTTTTACTTGATCCAAAAAGAGGTTTTTGGGATTCCCTTTTACAAGGGAATTTTTAAAATTCAAATTCTGAAAAGAAGAATAAGAAGATCCATAGAAGATATATGCTATGAATAGACCAAAAATAGCTAAACTTACAGAAGAAATTGCATTAGTGAGAAATTCATATGAATTTATAGAAGAATTAGAACTTTCTTCTAAAAAGTTTCTTGAAGGAGTTAGCCACTTTGATAATATGTCTAATTCTGATATTCCATTATTAATTACTCCATTATCAAAATGGATTCCTATGAATCCAATGAACAAAGTAAAAATAAGTAATATAAGAAGAGGAAATAGCATAGTATTTCCCGTTTCATGAGGATAGACTAAAATGTTTTTAGCCCCAAAAGGAGTCCTAAAGGATCCTATCCTATTTCTCGCATTACTGGGAATTTTGGATATATTTTGCGAAAAAAAAGAAACTCCACTCTTCATTGTTGATAAAACAAAATCCCTATTAACCTCTTTGGATATGCTTTTTCCCCATAAGGATATTGAATACAACGAGCCCTCTTTAGTACTACTGTAATTTTGAAAATGAACACGCAAATACCCATCAAAAGTAAGTAAATATATCCGAAACATATAAAATGCAGTTAATCCTGCAGTAAAAGAGGCTATTATTCCAAAAAAAGGTGAATACAACCAACTATTACTAAGGATTTCATCTTTGGACCAGAAGCAAGCAAGAGGTGGAATACCACAAAGAGAAAGTGTACCCAATAAAAAAGTAGTTCGTGTAATTGGAACGTATTTTCTTAAACCACCCATAAGAACCATATTCTGACTTTTATCTGGTGAATATCCAACAAGAGGCTCCATTGAATGAATAACGGATCCGGATCCCAAGAACAATAAAGCTTTCGAATAAGCATGAGTAATCAAATGGAATAAAGCAGCTTGATAAGAACCTATACCTAGAGCTAACATCATATAACCCAATTGAGACATTGTAGAATAGGCTAAGCTTCTTTTAATATCTCTCTGAGCAAGAGCTAAAGTAGCTCCTAAGAAGAGTGTTATTGCACCTATTAAAGAAATGAAACTCATTATCAAAGGCAGGGATATGAAAAGAGGAAGAAGTCGAGCTATAAGAAAAATCCCCGCAGCAACCATAGTTGCTGCGTGTATAAGAGCCGAAATAGGAGTGGGCCCTTCCATAGCATCGGGTAACCATATGTGAAGAGGGAATTGTGCGGATTTTGCAACTGCACCAAGAAATAAAAAAAAAGCACACAAAGTAGTAAGTAAAGAATTCATCCCATTATTAGGAATCCAGTTATTGGCTATTTTGAACAAATCCCGAAATTCTAAACTGCCTGTTATCCAAAAAAATCCTAAAATTCCTAATAACAGACCAAAATCCCCTACACGATTAGTTACAAAAGCTTTTTGACAAGCACTCGCTGCAATTGGCCGTGTAAACCAAAAGCCTATCAATAAATAGGAACACATTCCCACAAGTTCCCAAAAAAAATAAATTTGTACCAAATTGGAACTAGTAACCAACCCTAACATAGAAGTATTAAAAAAACTTATATAAACAAAAAATCTCAAATATTCTTCATCGTGAGACATATAATCGTCACTATAAATAAGAACCAAGATTCCTACAGTAGTAATTAGTATTAACATAATAGAAGTAAGGGGATCAATGAAGTATCCAAATTCTAAAGAAAAATCATTATTGATGGTCCAAGACCATAGATATTGATAGATAGAACTTCCATTTATTTGTTGAATAGCTAGATGAACTGAGAATACCAGAGCTATACTTAAGAGTAAAACACTAGGAAAAGCCCATATGCGACGAAGATTTTTTGTTACTGTCGGAATAAGAAAAAGTCCAAACCCCATTGACATAATAACAGGAAGTGGAAGAAGAGGAATTACCCAGGCATATTGATATGTATGTTCCATAAGAAAAAAATATGTATAGCAATTTTTAGTTGAAATTGAAAGTTCAATTTGTCTATAAAATAAAATAATTGTTTCCGATTCACCAAACCTATTCTTATCTTTTTCTAAAGGAATTAAAAAAACAAAATAAGAATAAGAAAAAATACTGGAATTCTGAATTTTTCCAAATTTGTCTCATTGAAATATTCAAAAATGCGGAATGGGTTTAATTACTTAAATTCAAAAAGTTAATCAAAGAATTTCGTTATCTAGTTATTAGCTAAAAAAAGCTATTTATTAAAATAAAAAAAGATTGAATCATATCACTTTCTATTCATTTTTGTATTTCTTTCTGGTAAAATGAAATAGCTCTTTTGTTTCCTAACTGATTGATAGAATTCCAAAGAAAACCTCTATTTTTAGGAAATTCTCGAATATTTCTTACTTCATATAAAACGGAAATCCTAATGACTAGAATTATCTAAGTTTTAGAATGTCTTGTTTAAGAGATTAAGTTTTTTTTTACTTTGATTGGAATTCAATGATGGAATACTGTTCTGAACTTAATTAACTATTTGATTGAATTTTACCTTCTTTTTATCTCCCCTTCTTATATGAGAGCTTATTTCCCATACCATATATTTATATATGGAGTATATTTGATATATAAATTGATTTAAATAGAAAACCTTTGTATATAATATATTTTTGTCTATATTCTATATTATTAAAACAAAATCAAAAAAAATATATATATATAATACGGTAAAAAACTCTTGTCTTATTCACTTTAGACAAAATCAAAATAAACTAAAAAAAATTATAATTTTAGTATAAATACTAAGAAAAAACAGAAAGAAGGATTAATTTGCGACAATAGATGTCTTTCACATACAACTAGAAAAAAAAAAGAATCTCCTTTTTGAATGGCAGTTCCAAAAAAACGTACTTCGATGGCAAAAAAACGTATTCGTAAAAATATTTGGAAAAAAAAGACTTATTTTTCCATAGTAAAGTCTTACTCTTTAGCAAAATTAAGATCATTTTCTAGCGGCAACGAGCATCCAAAACCAAAAGGTTTTCTGGGCAACAAACAAACAAATAATCCGGTTTTGGAATAATCTGAATTGACCTATGCCAAACAAATCTGAATTATTTAATATGAATAAATAGCTCGGATTAATTAATGAATGTACTTGATATGTGTATGTGTCGAATTCCTCGGTGCAATCTTTTTAGAACTAATCCCTCTGTTATTGTTCTATAGAACAAAAGTTTTTGGTATATTGTGTCTTCAGTATTCTTTTCCTATCAAAGAATTTTTGATAATAGAATCCTCCTAAAAAAAATAGGAGGATTCTATTATCAAAAGTACAGTATTCTTGCAATAGGACTTACAACCTCTACCTATCTTATCTCTTATCCAAAATTCACAAAGTATTTAATGATGAAATTCTAATGTTCCTAAATTCTATGGATTCTCCTAATCTCGACGATTTGGGAGAAAATAACTATTATTCTTTTAAGTGATGATTTCAAGTTAGCCGCCATGGTGAAATTGGTAGACACGCTGCTCTTAGGAAGCAGTGCTCAAGCATCTCGGTTCGAGTCCGAGTGGCGGCATTCTCGAAAAAGAATACAATAGATTAGAAAATAGATTCAATTCGAAATTTCCAATTTTGTAATGGACCTTCCCCTTATGCTATTCCCAACTTTAGAACATATACTAACTCATATCTCTTTCTCAACTATTTCAATTGTAATTATGATTCATTTGATAACCTTATTAGTTCGTGAACTTAGGGGATTACGTGATTCGTCAGAAAAAGGAATGATAGCTACTTTTTTCTCTATAACAGGATTCTTAGTTTCTCGTTGGGTTTCTTCGGGACATTTTCCGTTAAGTAATTTATATGAGTCATTGATCTTCCTTTCATGGGTTCTTTATATTCTTCATACTATTCCTAAGATACAGAACTCTAAAAATGGTTTAAGCACAATAACTATGCCAAGCACTATTTTCACGCAAGGCTTTGCCACATCAAGTCTTTTAACTGAAATCCATCAATCTACAATACTAGTACCCGCTCTACAATCTCAGTGGTTACTGATGCATGTCAGTATGATGTTACTAAGTTATGCAACTCTTTTGTGCGGATCCTTATTATCTGCCGCTCTTCTAATCATTACATTTCGAAAGAATTTCGATTTCTTTTCTAAAAAAAAAAAAAATGTTTTAAGTAAAACGTTTTTCTTTAGTGAGATTGAATATTTCTATGCAAAAAGAAGTGCTTTAAAAAACACTTTTTTTCCTGCATTTCCAAATTATTACAAATATCAATTAACTGAGCGTTTGGATTCGTGGAGTTATCGTGTCATTAGTCTAGGGTTTACCCTTTTAACCGTGGGCATTCTTTGTGGAGCAGTATGGGCTAATGAGGCATGGGGATCCTATTGGAATTGGGATCCTAAGGAAACTTGGGCTTTTATTACCTGGACCATATTTGCAATTTATTTACATAGTAGAACAAATAAAATTTGGAAGAGTACGAATTCTGCACTTGTAGCTTCGATAGGATTTCTTATAATTTGGATCTGCTATTTTGGTATCAATCTATTAGGAATAGGTTTACATAGTTATGGTTCATTTACATTAGTATCTAAATGATTACATAACATAAAACCCTTTTTTTATGAAGGTTTTTTCCATTTTTGTTTGATTTGAGAACCCCTTGAGCGTCTTTTCATTTCAAAGGGTTCTCAAAAATTCGAGATAGATCTAATTAGACTTTTTGGCTTTTTTCTGAATTTTTTGGGTTTTCTACTATAGGAATATAGAGTGGACTAGTTAAAAAAAGAAAATCCTATTTAGGATAATAATTGGATAAGAGAGCCTCCACCCTATCAACGGATAGCGAGAGAACAAAATCTGGATAAATACCAATTCCTATTACTGGTAAAAGGATACAGATTAAAAGAAAGAGTTCTCGTGGTCCAGAATCCAAAAAATTTGCGTTTGGAATAGAAAATAGCTTGTATCCATAGAACATCTGGCGTAACATAGATAATAAATAAATAGGAGTTAATATCATTCCAATTGCCATTAGAAAAGTAATTAGCATTTTTGGCATTAACATAAATTTAGGACTAGTAATTAGTCCGAAAAATACTACTAATTCCGCAATAAAACCGCTCATCCCTGGCAAGGCAAGAGAAGCCATTGAAAAGCTACTAAACATGGTAAAAATTTTCGGCATTGGGATAGATATTCCCCCCAATTCTTCGAGATAAACAAGACGCATTCTATCACAAGCCGTCCCCGCTAAGAAAAAAAGTGTAGCACCGATAAATCCATGGGATAATATTTGTAAAATAGCTCCATTTAGTCCAATGTTGGTTATGGAACCAATCCCTATAATTATGAAACCCATGTGGGATACAGAGGAATAGGCTATTCTTTTCTTGAAATTTCTTTGACCAAGAGAAGTTGAAGCTGCATAGATTATTTGCACCGCTCCTATTATTACCAACCAGGGGGAAAATAGATAATGAGCATGAGGTAACAATTCCATATTGATCCGAATCAATCCGTATGCTCCCATCTTTAATAGGATTCCCGCTAAAAGCATACATGTACTATAATGTGCTTCTCCGTGGGTATCCGGTAACCATGTATGTAGAGGTATAATCGGCAATTTAACAGCATAAGCAATAAGGAAACCAAAATAAAGTAGTATTTCCAATGTTGCAGGGTATGATTGGTTAATCAATCTTTCCAAATCTAATTTTGGTTCGTTGTAACCATATAAGCCCATACCCAGAACTCCAATTAAGAAAAAAATGGAACCACCTGCAGTATACAAAATAAACTTGGTAGCTGAATACAGACGCCTCTTTCCCCCCCATATGGATAAAAGTAAGTAAACAGGAATTAATTCTAACTCCCACATGATAAAAAAAAGTAAAAGGTCTCGTGAAGAAAATAATCCTATTTGACCACTATACATTGCTAGCATCAGGAAATAGAATAATCGTGAATTTCGGGTAACTGGCCAAGCTGCTAAAGTTGCTAAAGTAGTGATAAATCCTGTCAATAAAATAGATCCTAATGAAAGTCCATCGATTCCTAATCTCCAGTGGAAATCGAAAACATCTATCCATTTAGAATCCTCCTTTAATTGCATTAAGGGATCTTCCAATTGATAATGATAACAGAATGCATAAGTCATTAGAAGGAATTCTAATAAACAAATAGATATAGTATACCACCTAATGATTTTGTTTCCTTTATGAGGTAAAAAGAAAATTAATGAACCCGCAAATATCGGAAAAAGAACAAGTATTGTTAACCAAGGAAAATAACTCATGATAAAGTAATAAAGACAAGATACGTTTTGACCAGAAAAGCCCATGCTCGATTGTTTCGAGCACAGGCTTCTTCGGTAAAGAGGAATCAGACGATTCAAGTGGAGTTTTTTGTAACGTATCAATAAGATAGAGCCATGCTGCGAGTTGTTTCAGGCCCTAAATAAACGCGGACACTTAAAAAATCTGTTGGGCAGGCGGATTCGCATCTCTTACAACCCACACAATCTTCGGTTCTCGGCGCGGAAGCAATTTGCTTGGCTTTACATCCATCCCAAGGTATCATTTCTAACACATCTGTTGGACAAGCTCGTACACATTGAGTGCATCCTATACATGTATCATAAATTTTTACAGAATGTGACATTGGATCTAGAAATTTTTCTTTTCAACATAAAATTTTTCGATCTGGTAAAAAGAAAATTAGTACTATATAAGTTAGATGTATTGTAGACACCAGACGAAACAATGGTTTATACAAACTTTAACAAAGAATTCTTAATCTGTTTGTGAGAAAGCATGAAAAGAGCCAAGAGACTTGAATTTAAGGCTTCAACAGTCATAATTATACGAATTCTACATACTAATTCCAATTAGTCAATTTATTGGCTATCATCTTTTCAGTAGAAATTATTGCAATATTCAAATTGCAATATCAATGAATTGAAAAAATGCAATATCCAAAAAAATGCAATATTCAATAAGAAAAAAGAATAGTCTGAAATAACCTACTTCAAAAAAGGATATTCTCAAATAATAATAAGCGATTTCTATTCATCTTAATGTTCCATATTATTATATATGTACCTTTATTTAAAGGATTCTATGTCTAATTATTCAAAAAATTAGATTGATTGATACGAGTGGATTTCCTGTTACGATGGATGGAAGAAAGAATGGATAGTCCAATAGCTGCTTCAGCAGCCGCGAGGGCTATAACAAAAATTGTGAAAATGTCTCCTTTTAATTGGCGACTATCAAATAGATCAGAAAATGTTACGAGATTTAGATTAATTGAATTCAGTATAAGTTCAAGACATATTAGAGCTCTAACCATGTTTCGGCTTGTGATCAATCCATAGATACCAATCGAAAATAAATAGACACTCAAAAAAAGTACATGCTCAAACATCATTAACTAACTCCTTATCAATCTCGATTCATTTCAATATGAGGACAAGAATTGAACCGATTCAATTAATTAGAAAAGAACAATTACGCAACAAAAGAAAAAAGAAGGTATTTGTTGTGTTGGCAGTAGATGGGTTTTACTAAATCCAAATTAGGATTCTTTAGTTATTTATTTTACATTTGAAATTCTAAGAATTTTGATTCATTCTAAGTATTTCTTATTGGCGAGCCATAGTAATTGCACCTATTAAGGAAACTAGAAGAATTAGGGAAATGAGTTCAAACGGAAGATAAAAATCGGTTGCTAAATGAATCCCAATTTGTTGAACGTTATTTATGATACCCTGTTCTACTATTTGGTTTGATCTTGTAGTCCAAAGAATTCCATACCATGACGTATCTGGGATAGTAGTCATTAGTGAAAAAGGAATAGTTATACAAACGAGTAGAGTAAACCCATCTCCAATAGTTGAATAATTTGTATCTTTAGACCATTCTGAGCCGTTTACAAACATTACAGCAAATAGGATCAAGACATTTATGGCTCCCACATAAATAAGAAGTTGTGCAACAGCTACAAAGTAGGAATTCAATAAAAAATAGAATAAGGATATACAAACAAGAACTAATCCCAGCGAAAAGGCAGAATAAATTGGGTTGGTAAGTAATACTACTCCTAGACCCCCTAGTAGAAGAACAAATACCCCAAATAGCACAAGAATCTCATGTATTGGTCCAGGTAAATCCATTATGGATAAGAAAATTAATAGTATAAAATTTTTCATGAACTGACTAAAACTAAACGATTCAAGGAAGGAAAAAGAGATTAGGATATTTTTTGTATATTGTATATAAGTTGTATAGTTAGAAATTACATCATGAAAATCTACTCTCATTTTAAATCCGGAATAATTTGCAATAAGGAGTAGTTATTATTTTTTCTTTATAGTTAGTAAAAAACTATTCGATTAAAAAAACCTAGTACCTAGTAATCAGTAATCGTTCTTAAATTCCAAGATTTTTCTTCCTCTATTTTACTTCGAGGCGAATTCCTAATTGTTTGAATTGTGTAATCTCCCATTATGGAGATTGGTAACCTACCCAAAGCAATTTGATTGTAATTTAATTCATGACGATCATAAGTAGAAAGTTCATATTCTTCAGTCATTGATAAACAGTTTGTCGGACAGTATTCAACACAGTTACCACAAAATATACAAACTCCGAAATCAATACTATAATTAAGCAATTGTTTCTTTTTAACATCCTTTTCGAATCTCCAATCCACAAGGGGTAGATCTATCGGACATACGCGAACACATACTTCACAAGCAATACATTTATCAAATTCAAAGTGTATTCGCCCCCGGAAACGCTCGGATGTAAGTGATTTTTCATAAGGGTAGTGAATTGTTATAGGTAAACGATTTGTGTGGGATAAGGTAATTATGAAACCTTGACCAATGTATCTTGCGGCGCGTATTGTTTGTTGACCATAACTAATCAACCCAGTTATCATAGGGAACATATTTTAAATATCGATGAAAAAGGTATGTTTCTTTCTCTTGTTTGAAAGAACTTTTGTGTTGAAGATATTCTTACTGTTATTGTATTATCTTATTTATATTTATAGTGAAACTAGTTGAGAAGAAGTTGTTAATAAGAGATTGCCCAGAGAAATAGGTAAAAGAAATTTCCATCCAAGATTTAATAACTGATCTATTCTCATTCTGGGTAAAGTCCATCTTATTGTGATAGAAATGAAGAGAAAAAAATAAGCTTTAGTTAATGTAATAAGGATACCCATTATCATTTCCAAAATTCCAACCATTTTATTCATTTGGAAAAACCCAAAAAGGGGTATATAAGGGATAGAAAAATTCCACCCGCCTAAGTAAAGAATAGTTACAAATAAAGAGGAAACTAATAAATTTAGGTAAGAAGCAAGATAAAATAAACCATATTTAATACCGGAATATTCGGTTTGATAACCCGCTACTAATTCTTCTTCTGCTTCTGGTAAATCAAAGGGTAATCTTTCACATTCTGCCAACGAAGAAATTAGAAAAACTAGAAAGCCTATAGGCTGACGCCAAAGATTCCATCCAAAAAGACCATATTTTGACTGTGCTTCAACTATATCAACTGTACTTGAACTGTTAGATAATCATAGTCGATGATAACATCACAGTTCCCACCGCTATTTCAAAACCGTACATGAAACCTTAGCTTCATACGGCTCCTCTATGATCAGAAAAAGGAAAGGATTGTTCCATTTTGGTATTATCCCCTGTGCGTAGATAGAATTAGGTAAGATAAAATTGATTGGAAAGCCCTAAATTAGACCAAAGCAATTCCGTCTGCTTGAATAATAAAAAAGCGCTTCCGAATTGATCTCCCCCTTTATGTAATAAAATGAAAATTTTTCTTTGTTCAGTAATAACTTATTATTGTAATAAAACACTCGTTATAGCAATTAATAAATGGAAAGAATTGGGCATTAGTTCATGAGAAATTTTGTATGAATATGGATAAAGGAAGGAAAGAATAAATAAGGATTCTTTTTTTATTGCATTCCATATCTTTTGTCCTATTCTTCTTTCCCTGGGAAGGGAATACTTAAAAAGAAAAAAGGAATAAAGGGTTAATTCGTTCTTGATAGCCATTTCTTTAACAAGTGAATGGGAACATACTCTGGATCGGAATCCGAAGAAAGTACTACTTGATCATTTCCACTAATTTCAAGTCCTTATTATGATTCCTTTTAGAAGAAAAAATGTCTAATGATTTTGATTCTCTCATTACTAATCCTTTATGTACTTTAGTGTTCCTAATCCCTCACTAACTCTTGATGGATTCCCTTCTGGTTATAAGTTTTAGTAATAACTAAAAATATTCAAGTAATGGAATTCCATACCGGGAATCCTTTATTCTTGCCCGCTTCAAGATATGATGACTAATCAAACAATCTCAACCTTGGGGTAAAGAGTTTACACTGCTTATGTTTAGTTCAACTTTTTTCTTGTACGTAGGAAATGAGATTTTTTCTTTTTACTGCAAATTAATAAGCAGTTTTGTTTCACTCATATAGCTATCTAGTTTAACTTATCAATCTGAATGCAGAATAAGAATAAGTATTCAATATATTTTTTAGGAAAAAGCTCCTATTTTAACGAATCGCACGTAGAGATATTGCTAGCACACAAAAAGTTAATGGTATTTCATAACTAATAGATTGAGCAGCTGCTCGTAAAGCGCCTGAAAAAGAATATTTATTATTTGAGCTATATCCTGCCATAAGAAGACCAATAGGGGCAACACTTGAAATGGCAATCCATAAAAAAATCCCAATACTAAGATCAGCTAAAACAAAACGATATCCCCAAGGGATAACTAAAAAACTTAATAAAACGGATATGACTGCTATAGAGGGTCCAATGCTAAATAAAGGAATATTTCCTCGGGACGGGAGGATATCTTCTTTAAAAATCAGCTTAGTTCCATCTGCTACAGCTTGAAGCAGTCCCAGGGGGCCAGCATATTCAGGACCAATACGTTGTTGTATCGACGCGGATACTTCTCTTTCTAACCACACAATTACGAGTACTTGTATTGTGATTCCCAGTAGGAGGGCCAAAATGGGTAGAATCCATATTATTCCATAGACTTCTTTTAATAATTCCGATTTTGAAAAACAATTGATAGTTTCTACCTCTACCCTATCTATTACCATTTCAACGATCAACTTCCCCCATAATGATATCTATACTACCTAATATCGTCATGATATCAGCCAATTTCATTTTTTTAACTAACTGAGGAAGAATTTGCAAATTAATAAAACCGGGTGGACGGATTTTCCATCTCCAGGGGAAAAGGCTATCATCTCCTACCAGATAAATTCCTAATTCACCTTTTGGGGCTTCTACTCTTACATAAAGCTCTTGCTTTGATAATTCAAAATTGGGCGAAGGTTTTTTACCAAGAAATCGATATTCAAAATCATTCCATTCGGAATTCTTTGCTTTCTTAAAACGTCGGGCTTCTAAATTCTCATAAGGGCCTCCAGGAATTTTGCGTATAGCCTGTTGAATAATTTTTATGGATTCCCCCATTTCACCGATTCGTACTAAATAGCGAGCTAAGGAATCTCCTTCTTTTTGCCATTGGACTTTCCAAGCGAATTGATTGTAAGACTCATAAATATCAATTTTACGAAGATCCCATTGTATTCCAGAAGCTCGTAACATCGGTCCTGATAAGCCCCAATTTACAGCTTCTTCTCCGCTAATAAAACCTACTCCTTCAACTCGTTCTAAAAAAATTGGGTTCCGCGTAATAAGTTGTTGATATTCAACAACTCCTCGTAGAAAATAATCACAGAAATCTAAACATTTATCCATCCATCCATAAGGTAGATCGGCAGCTACTCCTCCGATGCGAAAGTAATTGTGCATCATTCGCATACCTGTAGCAGCTTCAAATAGATCATATATCAACTCTCTCTCTCTAAAAATGTAGAAAAAAGGGGTCTGTGCTCCGAGATCTGCCATAAAAGGTCCAAGCCATAACAAGTGAGAAGCTATACGGCTCAATTCTAACATAATTACTCTAATATAACTGGCTCTTTGGGGTATTTGAATATTCTCCAAGAATTCTGGTGCATTCACCGTTATTGCTTCTGTAAACATAGTAGCTAAATAATCCCACCGTGTTACATAAGGCAAGTATTGTATAATAGTTCTGTTTTCCGCGATTTTTTCCATTCCTCTGTGTAAATAGCCTAATATGGGTTCACAATCAATAACATCTTCACCATCGAGAGTAACGATCAGTCGAAGAACACCGTGCATTGATGGGTGTTGAGGACCCATATTGACTATCATAATATCTTTTCTTGTAAGTGGTGGACTCATAATTCTTTTTTCCTTAATTCATTATTCCATGAATTCCTCAAAACGAGGCTCATCAAAATGCAAAATCTAAGACTACTATAAGACTACTAATAAAATAAAAAAAATCCAACGATTAAATTACTTCTCCCGAATATCCAACCGACTGATTAATTTCTTATAACGTACTTTATTTTTCTTTGCCAAATAAGCCAGCAAACGTTGACGTTTTCCCAAAAGTCTTCGTAGACCTCTTTCCGATGAAAAATCTTTTTTGTGTAATTCCAAATGTGAAGCAAGTTTCCGTATCTTATTGGTGAAACTGAATACTTGAAATTCAACAGAACCCCTGTTTTCTTGTTTTTCTTCTTTAACCATAAATCCAAAAATTTTTCTACCTCCTTTCTTTTTCATGTATTTTTCTGATCAGGAAAAATCAAAAATTATGTCAGTTATTTTGAAGTTATTCAAATCTTGTACACACAAAAATTTGCAATTATTCATCTACTGCTGGAATCTGGAATTTGGATTTATTTTCTCGATGCAAATTGGATTTGGATATAAGGGTACATTCTTTTATTTTAGATAGAAGAAACATTTCTTCTATCTAAAATAAAAGAATTTTGCTGATTTATTTATTGCTATATGCAATTTATAGAATTGATACACCGTTTAATTGATATCATTTAGCAAAATGAAACACAGCATATGCATCCATCTTTCGGCTCGAGAATTTCAGAGGATAGAGATATAGTATAAGAAATAGGCTATTAAGTAACTCTAAATGAATTGTGGATACATCTGTATCCTTAACATACTGAAACGACTGCCATTATTCGTATCAAACCAATAGCGATTCATAAAAGCTAAATCTTGTAATCAATGGTGGTCCAATAATGAATTTTTTGGCATATGTATTAAGACGCTTGGTCTGATTTCGAAATTGTCCAGAGTTTTTTATGTTGTTTTCATTGCAAAATGATGGATCTCCTTCCGTAACTTTCCAATTACGAGTACGAGAATTGAAAGACATGAAAATTGTCAATTCTCTACGGCGTCTAGGAGATAGACAGAATATTTTCAGGAACAAGAAAATCAGAAGAATCTTTTTCTCTATTCACTACCATTCCGCGTCTTCGACTTCTATTAGTTTCTTTTCTTTTTTAATGCAATAGCTATAGTTTGATATAGAATCCATTTCTCAAAGTAATGGAAACCATTCTATTCTCTTATAGGAAATGGTTCGAAAATCGCTATTCCACCTTTTAGGTTTAGGAGTGATACCTGTGAAGATCGTGCATTTCATTCACATTCCGATCCGTTTTTCGAGTCCATGATATAACCAAATTGGATGGATCTTCCACCCGTTTAGCTAAGAAAGAATAGATGCAGAGGTGGATAA